AGAACTAAAAATACAAGAAGATAGACTTTTCCATCGTAAAGTGAACCAAGAACGGAAGTAACTTCACTGGCTGAGCTGACAGGCTGATAGGATTGACTTTACTCGCTCAAAGGCAAATCGCCAACCAACATAGATAGAAGTGAATTCCGCCCTTCAGGGGCCAGTCACTTGATCTAAGAAATATAGGCCCTCAACCAACTCCTCCTAAAGTCTTTGATATTCCCTGCGAATAACCTGGCCTGGATGCACTCCTGCTGGGCTTGAACCCTACTATTCAAGTCATCTACATAGGCAGGATCTAGCTTCTTTCTCATTAAACCGGGCGGTCGGTCGCGTTTAGATAAGTTTTTATTTGAAGGCCATGTTTTCACTTTTCTTTCAACTCCGCTTGGCGATCGCTCATGGCTAATATGGGTAGGTCCAGAGCTAGCTAGTGTTCAGAAGTCACTTAAGAGATTGAATATGGTCCCGAACGGTTTCTCATTGCTTTATCTATTCTATTGGGAGTGAGGGAACGGATCGTTGGCCGTTGTCTTGTTTCCTGTGCTTGTTTTCCCGTGGTTTAACTTCAATAATTAGATATTCCTTTTTTAAATAAAAGTATGTCACCGCTAAGAATAGCTACCAATGCAAACCAGTTTGTCTTATCTTATAATAATCCAGTAGCAAGCAAGTCGAAAGAAAGGGAAGGGATTATGATCCAACCAGCAAGGCATACGGTCTTGGACACTTAACCAAGCTCTTTATGAGCGGTATCCATCTTCACCTTATTCAACTCTACTTAGCCTCCGGCTTGGGCGTGGTGAAGCAAGGTCTCGATCGACAGATCTAGTGGTCAGTCACCGTCAATATTTGATTCTACGGCCAATGCTGCTAAATTCAAATAGCAATTAAACCGGGAAGCCCTAGCCTTGAAACAAGGGGCTTTCTTACTAATATTTAAATTGAAATCAGATAAAGATGCCTAGTCTGCGCTGTTAGAATCCATTGGAGAAAGGCTTGCTCACTTCTTCATCTGTGAGATGATCGTTTTATAAGTTAGAATAATGGGATTGGACCTTGCTTCCATCCCCTCTTTAAGAGACTCCAGAAAGTCGTTGACCCATAGATGTAATAGCCGAAATGTTTTCCTTTACGCCATAGGAACTAGTATAGAATTAGAAATCCCTACTCTGCGAGAAAGAACTACGATAGAGAGAAGAGCGAGGCAGTATGTAATAGGGTGCTCTCTCTGATGGTGAAATTAGCGTTCTATAAGATAGCTATCATCTGGTATGATCGTTCTCTCCGGTGTCTATGATTTGAGATTTAGCTTCTCTCAGTATTTATGGGATTTTGCTTCTGTCAGTATCTTTCTAGTTCGCTATCATTTTTATTTTAGCGTCCTCTTTCTTGTTAGAAAGAAGATAGGCCAGGTTGAATAGATAGGAGTTCAGAAACCTTCTCCCGAAGTTACGGGGGCGGGTGTGGGGCAGGATTTCTATATCGTATATATACGCGGTCACACTTATCCTGGACTGTGTTACGGTTTTTTTAGAGACAGAGAGTTAATTGGAAATACTAGTTAAGTTAAAGGGGGATAGACCGTCTACCCAGTGCCGCTACCCACTTCTACTAATACTAAGGCTGAATCTTTGCAATATTATATATTTTTGAATAGAAATTTCCTATAAGAAGATAGGTACTCACAAAGGCAGACATCCAGTTTCCATCGTAGTGCTAGACCATGTTGGGGCTTCGTGTCCTGCCCCCCGGAAATCACTGCCCTCTAGATGGTAAAAAGAAGATAGCTCAGACATACATCCAATCTATATACAGCGTGATCCGTGTTATGATAGAAGTATAAGTTTTTTATACTTTTGATATAGGCCTCTTTTTCTCTTCCTCGATATAAGGAAGCAAAAAAGGATCGCGTGTAGGCATCCAACTGAGATTTTTATATAGAAAGATATTACCCAAGACGATCATCCGGGTAGTAGGATTGGGCCCTGCAGTGGTAGAACCTGCTTTGATAGAAAATAGGATCAAAGCAACTTCCTCTGCTTTTCTTTCTGGATACCAAAGGGTTCAAGGGCATAGCCTAGCACGATTACTACATAGAAATAATTTTGCTTGCTCGGGCGTACTTCATGCTTACACCTAAAGGTGTCCCCAGTTCAGTTCTATTCCTTTTTTTGTTCGGATCAGACGGTGGTGAGCAATCGATCGAGAGCAAGGGATGCTAGCGCTCTGATCCTCATATTCCTTGCTTCAGTTGGTTCAGGAAGCGCTAAGCGCACTACACTAATATAAGAAAGCGTAGCGGTTCGGAATCAAATCCGCTCTTTCAGCTAGTCTTCTTTTATCCACAGAATCCGATGCAGTTAGCGAGAGTCGTGGTAGTTCAGTTCGAAAGGCAGTTCAGTCATTTTAGGGTAGAAATCCTAAAAAAGGTATGCCCTACCCTTCTTGCTGTGATTCCATTTCCTGCACCAAGCCAAGTTAGCTCATCTTAGGGTTTTATTTTCTTATTAAATTAAGAAAGGCTAAAGTTCTTCCTTTATTAAGGTAAGGTCCGAGAGTAAGATGGCTATCTTTTTAGCGGGAGAAAACCTTTAGCTTTAGCAAGTACTACTCTAACTACTCCAGGATAGTATAACCGATGATATGATGTTCTTTTCGCTCTTGGAGTAAGATCAGTATGTTTTAAAGGTGCGTAGCTATGAAGTCAAGAGATTCCGGAATCTCTCTTTCCTGTGCTATCAAGAATAAGGAATAGCCAGCAAGGTATTCTTATACGCGCGTGCAAGAGATTCAGTTTAGTGTAAGGTGCAAGGCGAAAGTCATAAAGGAAATCGAACTCCCAGTCTCATTCCCGGCTAACCGTGAACAGAGTTAAGGGTGGGCCAAGAGCTTTTTAGAAGGGGTCTTTATTCAACAATATTCCCCGGGCTCACCTATATCCTATTCCTCTTCCAGCTGGCGGGTTATCTTTTATATCGATTCATAATAAGTAAGGCAAAGAGAGCTCAATGTGGGAATCGTGGAAGATGGTGTCAAAGCACCTCCCCTCGCTCCACTAGCTAGGTAACTCATCTTTCTAACTAAGAAAGCAGAAAATCCTTTCAGCCCGCCTGCCAATAGGCTCTCTTCTCATCCAGCTTGAGATCGGTCAGATGGGCTTTTGCTTTGTTTACTCGGAGTTCTTTCCGTCTAGTCAGGTTTGCTTTTTTGCGTTCACTCGCGGAGTTATAGTAAGATTCGTGACTTCTTCGCATCTCTCAATCAACATACTAAAATCCATTCTCTCACCAACCCCCAAGCTGATTTGGCTAAACAAAGGACTTGGTGATTAGTAGCTGGTTCAACAAGAGCAATCTTATCTTATTGGCTGGCTTGCTTATTCAACTCGTTTGAGTAAACCCCGTCTTTTTGTCCTAAATGCCTCTTCCCGTTAGCGCAATAGGCTGCTCGATTTGCCATCTCGGATTAAAAAAAAGGTAAGAATGTTTGGAGTCATATTTTAGGAAACGCGGAATGGAGGAGTAATTCAAATGTTATATAGATACGGGAGAAGATTAAACCTCTCTTGGCGTGATTTGAATTAGACCATCTCTCTATCTAGGGAAAGAGTCCCGCCTTCGATGCTTAACTTAATAAGTACCGAATCCAAGTATAATCCTAAAAAAATTCTATACATCATAAAGACGAAAAAGACCCTTTGCCACTTCCTTTTTTCGTAGCTTAAAAGGCGTCCCTTTCTATTATTTTGATATGCCCTTCCTTCCTTATTTACGCAAATAAAGCCGCCGGGGAATGCTAGACTCTACCAAGTAAAGCAACTCCAACTGTCACTGCAACTGGCTCGCAAACTATTCCTGCTTAGGGATACAACCTATGGCAACTCCCAATGGCTGACTTACTCCAGCATTGCCTTAACTTGCTTGTTAGCCTCTAACCCCTAGAAGTCGAACTCGCTCGCAGGTAGGAAGAAATGGAACTCCATGTAAGCTTTCTCCAATTTTTCTGCTTCATTTATCGCTTAGTCCTCTTTCTCTCTTGGGATTACTAGCGACCACGGCTAGTGACCACCGAGGCTTCTACATAGTGTTCTTCTTCTTCCTCAAAGGGCTTGAGGTTTCCAGGTGCTATGACATCCACCCTGTTTTCTAAATACTTGAGAGACTGGTGACAAATAGAAGCTATAGCCTGATGCTGATGTAACCAATTCCTTCCTCTCAAAAGGTAGTATGAAGGAGCTTCATCTATCACATGAAATGTTCCCTTGTCGACTTGCCAGTGAGTGGAGAGTTTGACCTTTCTTTTCCCATTGGGAAGAATCATTGAAGCCATGTATGATCAATTTATTGGAGGACAAATGCTGACGAGTAAGGTTTTATACTGCACAGTGGGTAATGCCTTCTTCAGTTAGGCAGACAGCCTGTGGCCTCTTCTATTGACCGGCCCCTTCTTTCTTTCCTTTTGCGCAAAAATTCCTTTCTTTTTTCTATTTAGCTTCTGCCACACATTTGACACTGACACCTGGGCTCCACCTGAGGATCACCCAGACGCACGAGCGCAGATTGACTGGTGTACACTCTCTGCACATCGCGGGACTTAGGCCTTTGCATGCAGCACCTGTCTTCCGCAGGTCTAGAGTAGCACAACTGAAGCAAAACCTTTCCATCTTTTCGGCAATACGCGCCCGGGAGAGAGAGACATCTCTCGTTATTGCTGCCTTTCTTACTACTTTGACACAGTCGTCTACGTAAAGGTCTGCACTCAGGAGAGATGCAGTCCGCCATGTATGACATCTTTGAGCCTTCACTGATGAATGTTAAGATGAAAGCACAAGAGACTAGCACCCTTTCTCAACCTAAGAAGCTTGCATCTAGGATTCAGACTAGCCCACAATCTCAAAGAAATTCCTCCAATAAGAGTCAACCCATGTCACAAAGCAATCCCTTTCATAAAAGAGAGACCTTCAAGAGTTCAGCACTACCAGACTACGGCCTCCACTCAGACAGGTCTAGAGGCGAATTCGCAGTTTCAGCAGCAATCAGTCCAGCAGACTCAGCTTCAACCGCAACAACTTCAAAGAGCCTCAGGCGCAAGAGCAGGTTCAACCAGTGCCGCTACAGCATTCTCAGGTGAGACCAGAAAAATATCCCTTTCCGCTAGGTCAGTCTCAGCAATACCTACAGCCTCTACCTCAACTTCAGGGGTCAGTCAATACCTGGCAAGCCCCTGCTCAACCTTACCAAGATCTTCTTCTATCCAAATCATCCCGCTAGTAGCCAGCCCCTCAGCCTACGCAATTCACTCCTCAAGACAAGAAAGCAACCTATCAACAACCAGTAGCTCAACCATCTCCGGTAGCTAATCCTACCCAGACCGTAGCACCTCAGACCACTCAACCTCAGGGCCCAGATAACTGCGTCCGACTTGAAGAGGATGATTAGGGACCTCATTCAAGAGCCTACGCCTCTGACCCTCTATCTCAAAGAGATGTGTCATTGTCTTCATCTTGCCGACCCTAAGGTACTTCTTGTTGAATGAAAAGATTGGATTAGTCTTTCTCTTTCTGTACCCACCCCCGAGATTGATAAAATATCAATAGGGGGACCTCCTAATAAGGAAGTTGCTCCTTTGAAAAGCCTTTTTCTTTCTTATTTTTTGGGTCAATCTCGGTTTAAGAGTTCACCCAATTGGGACATCCATTCAGAACCTGAAACCATTACCAACGAAAAAGAAGGTCTTAGAAAGGGGCTTCGATATATTACTATTAAAAAAAAAAGAAGGATGCAGCGAGCGAGCCTGTTAAGCTGCGATTGAGCTTAAGTCTTTCCGGGTAACTTTCTTGATAAGTTACCATTAGAATACCTTTATCATCGATAATTTACAACAACTTCAACTGATGCCCACACCAAACGAGAGAACTCAGTTGGCTTAGGATTCGTAATGATCTGGAACATCGGTTCCAGTCTTCTTTACCGGCCCAATTCCTTCCTTGGCTTTCATTTGCATATAACTTAATGCTACTGGGGATGCCCTTGGTGGATTCGCACTTCTCTTGGTGGAGTAACTTGCTTACAGTACACAGGGCGTCGTCAGTCGTGAATCCTATATATGCCTATATAATGATATGGAAAGGGATTGTCAAGTTGAAAAAGACCATTCGATTCCCCTCTCCCGTTGGTCGAGTTACTTCATACCTTGACCGGATCACATAGCGTTAGCGGAGTGGTAAACTTCGCAGCAGGACCAGCAAGCTAGCTTTTGGACATTGAATGTACACTCGAGGAGGACTGAACAGATGTAGAGGATCCTGACAAACTTGGGGCCTTGAAGAGTTGACATCATCTTCAATTCTTTTGCGTAAGCATTAGTCTTTTCTTTTCAGACTGCTGTTCAAATCTTCAGCTTCTGCCTAAAGAAAATGGTCAGATCAATCATAGTTCAAGGAGGAGTTTCACGGGAGAGAGTGGTTGTCAAAGACTCAAACGACTTCAGCAGACTTCCCGGTCACTAATCACGATCAGTCATTTTTACTCTAACTGCTCAAAATTCTTTGAGAATCTTCTCCATCTTGTCTAAGTGCTGAGACACGCTCGTCCCCTCTTGCATCTTGCTTGGAAAAAACCGTTGCCGAAGAAACTTCATGTTTACCATTGTCACTGACTCATACATTCTCTGTGGAGTCTCCCAGATTTCTCATGCAGACTTTATGTCTCCCACTGAAACTAGTACCTTATCCTTGACCACCATTAGCACAGCTTCGAAGAACCTCTTTTTTTGACTGTCCACAACTATAGATGCTGCTGTTCATTTCTTTTTTTTTGTTTGGCTACAACGGGTACGCTCTCTAGAAGATTTGCTCGGGGCTGTTCACTTTCACTTGGTCGCCTGGTATCTTTGAGACCTCTTTGCTAGCGGAGGCAGGAGTGCGTCTGAGAGAGCGCTTCGCGAAAGAATCAATCGTGTGGCGCGGTGAAAGGTTTCCCGTTGGGGTTTCCGGCCCCCTGGTCTTCACCTAATTGTGGAAGAGGGGAGGTGCATTGAGTATAAACTATCTCTCGCGCCTTTCTTCAGCTTGTTCCTGTTCGTCTATTCGGGACGGGGCAGGCAGCCCACATACATACATGAAGAGAAGAAGAGAGGGGGTTCCCTGAGATTAAGGTGTCAAGGCGGTCGAAGAAGGCCACAAGTGGAAGCAACCGATGCTTTGGTCATTCAGTTGACTCCGCCAGTCCGTGCTTGCTGTCATGCTGGCAAAAGCAGGGCTTTCGGCCTTACCTACTATTGGATTTGAACCAATGACTCTCGCCGTATGAAAGCGATACTCTAACCGCTGAGTCAAGTAGGTCAAGCTGAGTCAAGGAAGAGAAAATATACCCCTATAAGAAAGAGAAAGCGTTATCACTATACGAAATATCGGCCTATTCACTCAGCTAGGGAATAAGACTAACCTAATTTCCCTATTCACTGAACCCAAGACAAGACAGGCAAAGAGAACTTCCTTTGCTCCCTTCCTTCAACTTATAGGATGGAACCCGGACTCCTAACTAAACCCTCTTCCGATTGATTGTCTCGATTTCACTGCCTTGGTTGGCCGCCATGCCTACTTATCTCCAATGCCTCCTTCTTAAACCCCTTCGTACTGCAATCCAATCAATCGATCGATCAAGAGGCTAATCTCTTTTGTTTGGGCCGGTAGCTAAAAGAAAGTCCTCGCCTTCTCTTGAACAAGGGAAGGGCAGCATAGCATTAGCTTCCTTCAATTGAACAAGCTCAACCTTGAAAAAGAAAGGTGGTAGGCCGAAGAACCGTTGAACGCTTCAACTTGGCCACTGAAGAAGGCGAAGGCTGGGCAAGAGACTAGGCCAACTTACTGCTTACTGCCATGGTTTAAGCTTTAGGCTCCATAGACGGAACTTTTTTTTAGGTCTTAGGGAGGGGAGGACACCACTCAGCACCTAAGGTGGGGTTCAATGCCTAACAAAAACGGCCAAAAGAAAAAAAAAGAGATGTATGGCTGAGGGGAGGAGAGAAAGAACGCATGCATGGGGATTCTGTCTGTCGGAGGTTCGATAATCTATGATAGGACATCATAGGCTAAGGAAGAATGAAAGGAAGTCCATTACTGAGAGAAGTGGTGATCTCGTCTTGCTTGCTGGGAGAGATCAAGCTTCCGGACCACCTTTTCCAGCCAGATAGCGAGCGATCACTCAGCAATGAACACTAACTGAAAGCGGCCGGGAAAGAGTAGCCATCCCTTACGGGAATCGAACCCGTGTCTTCGACATGAAAAGACGATGTCCTAACCACTGGACGAAAGGGACCAAAAAGCCATTCTTCATATACCTCAGCTCCGAGAATAGAAGTGGTTCGTTTTGTTTCTATACGCAATTCAATATTTCGTTTGTGTTCTGGCGATTTCTGATGTGAATTCGGCGGCTCGTCCCCCCTTCCTACGGGTTCCCCCACCAGAGCCCGCTTACGGCACGCATGACGCATGGTTACAACCTTTTCCTTAGCGTACAGCGACTTATATAGAAAGCATGAACCACCTCGAACTCACTCGATCGATGGTTCATGGTTCTACGTAATTAGTAGGATCGAGTTTCTACTCCAATCTAAGGTTTTTAGGGTTGTGAACTCAAGAGTACCGGTACGAGTTCTTTGAGTAAGGAACTGGTAGCTTTTACTTATGTCAATGAGTGAGAACAGTAGTAGTAGATTGAGTTAAAGAGTTTGATCTTCCCCCCAAAAGGGATATAGAGGGGTTAGGGTCCTTTCTTTTGTTGTTGCACTGAACTAAGTAAGTGTCCTCTTCTCAGAGAGGAGGAGTTGCCTAAACCTAAAGGATTAGTTCCTCGAGTCTAGTTAACTCGACAGCTTAACACGAATAACGCGCGAGCTTTCCTCGACTATAGCGCGAGTAGAGTCTAGCTCGACAAGAGGAACTGCTTAACTTGACAATAGCTCGACTAGGTCGCTTCGCTTCCAAAAATAAAAATACCTACTTTTTTTTTGTTACTTGTACTTGATTGAGTACAGGTAGTAGTAGTGGAGTTGAAGAGGTCGCTATCTCCCCAGTGAAGACTCGCTTCGTAGACTTCACGAGCAAAGAATAGATATTACTTACAAAACAAAAAGGTGCCCATAAGTTTGCTGTCCTGTCTCTGCCTGTAGGTAGTAGGTCCCTGCTCTTTCCGATAAGCGGATAAGTTGAGGGGCTTGCTTCCCAAAAGAAACTTCCCTTGCCTCCTCCTGGCCTTGACACTCTAGTTGTTGTAGCTCTTGTTTACTCCTTGTTTTCCTTCTTTCTCTTGTTAGGAGTTTAGAGTATGTCTAGAACGAGTGGAACGAAGTGCTTCCCTTAAAAAGCCCGAGTCCACGATCTAAAGAGGAGCCGAAGGGAGATGGCTAATAGATTGACTTGCTTTTTACCTTTCGTATTCGGCGGAAGTCAAACTTGATATCGGTGAGCTCCGTTTGCTTCGAAAAGATGTTGTTGGGCAGGAAGCATTTGCAAGAATAGCATCCCTATGCGGGGGAAGATCACGAAAGACAAAGATTATAAAGAGGGCCTCATGACGACTAATCCATGAGAGCCCGTATTTATGCTTTCATTCACTCGTTCCTCATGGTCAGGAGAGGGAAGATCTTAAGGCTTTCTAGTTTTTGAATCCACTTCAGAATTTGATTGTGCCCATTGATTGTATGCCGAGGGAGAGAGCGATAGAGAGAGGGGTGGTAACCTGCCTGACCTGGGACATCGATCTGGAGTTGTGGTCTCCTTCCCATCCTTGCGTATGCCTGGACCTAGAACGGAGGATCTGAACGAGAGAGTAGAGTGAAGGCCTGTAGTTGAGACAGAAGCGAGAGCTGGATCAAGGCCTTTGATAGAGTGTCCTCCTATCACTGAGAATCCTTTCCTGGTCAATGAAAGAGACGAGCAAGACTTCAAGTTCCGTTATTACCGGGTGCAAGGCTGAGAAAGAAATGAATTGAAACCCGAATCAAGATCAATGCGTGAAAGAGCAAAGGATTCTACATCACAGGGTAAGGCCCCAGGAGATGAGACTCTCCGTTCTTTAATCAGATAAGGATGCTTTCCATGAATTGCTCCAGCTCTGGTGCACACCAGTTCTCTCTAGAAAGAGAATGTTCACTGGAAAGCACAGACCAGCTAAAAAAAGAGTTAGCTAATCAAGGTCGGGGCGGGTCTCCTCGGCGGGAATACCGGTCCGAAAATAAAGAGAGATCAATCACTTTGGCAAGAAGAGTGAGCGAACAAGTCTGCTTTCTTCTCCATTGATGTCGAATTCCAGTTTATTGACCTCTGACTAAAAGGAGACAGCTAAGAGCTAGGGGCGGCGAAAGCTTCTTCCGGGAACGCAATTTCCCGGCCTGGGACAGTTGGTTGATTGGATAAGAGGGGAGATCCGCGAAGGGAGTATCAAAAAAGAAAGTAATAGGAAAAAAAAATGCTATTCAAAAGAATCAGACTAGCTTTCCGTACTGACAAAGACTCTTTGAGTACTACTATGTATTAATATCTAACCAAAAAAGAAGGAAGAGAACGAAAGGAGAAGAGAAGTCCACTTCCGGGACGGAGCCCTACTTAAATTGAAGCATCAGTAACAAGCAAAGATGCCACCGGTTAAGAGTTGGAGATTGTGCTTCATATTCTTTATGTATTATCCATTCATTCGGACTTCGAACAAGCCTTAGGTTGAATCCCGACATGGGCGAGTAGGGATTCCAGGACAGTTTCAAGCAGCTTCTTCGGGCTAGGGCATTCGATTACTCATTCGCTTTGTTACGAAAGAAGTTGCAAGGTGCGAGATGCGCAGCCTTTGATCCAATTCAGCTTCAAGGGCCTTACCATCCCGGTTAAGGAATGACAGGTCTACGTTCGTTCTGGTCTACCCGCACGTGACGGAATTTTGCATAGTCCGTATGTCATCCCGCTTCCAAAGCCCGATCTTTCTCTGTCTGGGTTCGTCTAGCTTTGCATTGCTTGCCTGGCTTAGACTGGGTTAATTTCCCCCCTTTGAAAGCCCCATACCTTACTAGAGCCCCCCAACAAACAAGACCACAACTCAATTAAGTCCGCCTTCTGTCCTCCACTACCAAAAGACGTGGAGACCAGTTTCTCTCGTCAGCTCCTTACCGTCGGTTACCTTCACGTCACTTCTTTGAACTCGCTTAAGGAAATCCCGAGCTCCAACACTCGAAAATAGTAGCTACACAACAACAAGACAATGGGGCCTACAGACCCCCACGACTATTAATAAAGCACTGCTCTTTCCTTACATCTACCTAACCAATTCCGATTGAGCGCGTGAAAATGCAAGATGGAGGCCTTTCTGAATGAAAGGAAGATCATCCCTTGGGAAAGAGATCGGCAATTCGCTCAGGCGGTTAGTTAGTTGTAATTGAGTAGGCAGTTCTTCTCTTTGCCTTTCAGCCGGCTAGTCCGCTTATCCCTCTGTGAGCGGAGATGGTGATACAGGAAGTGTTGTGGCTTTGGTGGAAGGCTGGGAAGATCTTTCCTTGTTTGGTAGACTCTTAGTTTGGGACGATCTTTCCTTCCGGTTTAGGAATGAACTCTGGAATTCAGTCACTTGGGTAAGAACTTAAGGCATTGAAAGACGTGAACCAAATCATTTAAGCGTCCACGTATTGGCTTCGATTCTGGCAGAAGCGGGATGGCACTCTATTACGTAGATAGACAGAAGAGGGCCTAGCTGGCTTGACCCAGAGAAGAATGTTGAGTTGAGGAAAAGAAGCCTTCCCAATGAAGCCTGTCGATGTAGTCTTTTCTTCTCTGTCCCTTAGGCTCTCTGTCCTGCTCCCCGGAAAAGGGCTCAGCGGAAATGGAATAAATAAGGTAAGCTTCATAGCTCCAACCTAGGTTAGGGGGTCGTTAGACCGCCGCTTACTAAGCGCTGGTTCTATCCCGGCCAAGCAACCAAGGGGACCTAGGTGGTAATAGTGAAAGAAAAGAAAGAGAAGGGGAAGAAGCGGGGTAGAGTAGTTGGTTTAACTCGTCAGGCTCATGATCTGAAGATTGCAGGTTCGAATCCTGCCCCCGCCATGTCTTGATTTCACCCTAGTTTCCAGAAAGCAGAAGCAAGACGGACCAAAAAATCCCTGGGAACAATGAAAAAAAAGATATCTCGGTCACTTATATATAACATTTGAATTTCTCTTACATTTGTAGTGTAGGACACCATGTCGACTTTTCCTTTACGCCAGTATCTTATCCTCGAAATGAGGGAAATTGTATGTAAATATCTATATATATACAAAAGGGTAAATCTCGTTAGACTGGAAGGGGAAATTCTTAAAGGCAAGTATCAACTTTCTTTTTTTTGGGTCAGAAAAGAGCTAGAGCGCTATCCTTTTAAGATGGACCAACTTACTTTTTATAGGTTCGAGAGTCTCGACAACGATTATTGGCAATTATATCTGACTCTCAAACTGGAAGATGAGCTAATTCTGATCTCACTCGCCAATATACTTCAGAAGTACGTATTAACTCCTAATATCTTTCTTGAGCAGTCATTCCCCGGCCAGACCGATAAGCTTTTTGTGGCTGAGATAAAAAGTTGGTCCAATCTGAGAGGCCTATTTGTTATAGATTTATCTAGATATAGTTCTATTCTTTGTAGAAGGCGGCTTATGGACAAAATAAAGCCTCTTATCGAAGATCCATTTATTCTGAATCTAATCGAGAGGTTTCTGCATTCGCCGGTACTGGACAACGCTGGGAAAAACCTGGCCTTAAAGGGAGGAATACCGCCCGTCCGATTTCTTCATTCCATTTTATTTAACTTCTTTTTAGATGAGATGGACAGAAATTTTCTGTCTAAGTTTCCGGGCGCTACCTTCGCGCGATTCTCTCATCAGATGGTTATTCCCATCGGAACTGAAAAATCACGAAATCTTCGAATTAGAGATTTAGAAACAGCCTTTTTAGCTGAATTAGATTCAGGCATTCTTATAACTCTTCTGAAGCCTGGAGATGGTAAGATGGTTTCTTGTAATTTTGGGAATCTGTTACTTAACGAGTATGGAATTCCTAGAGTCTCGATGTAGGGGGAAATATAGGCGTTCGGATTGGGTAGCGTGAAGTAGTTCAGTTTGACCAGGTCTTCTGGAGTCAAAATCTCCCCGCGCGGAATGGCATTCTTAGTGAGTACGACTTATATATTTTTTTTACGAGTGGAGTTGCAGCGGCTAAGCATATGGATTAGCATTTCAAGATCGAAAAGAATGCCCGTATGTCGGGTTTTTCGAGAAAAGGTCCCATCCTTCAATATCATGATTGGGTCGACCAGGCCAGATCATGAGTGAATAGAAAATCGAAAACGTACATAGCTGTTCCAGCTGAAATACTTGGAATAATTCTACCACTTCTACTAGGAGTAGCCTTTTTAGTGCTAGCTGAACGTAAAGTAATGGCTTTTGTGCAACGTCGAAAGGGTCCTGATGTAGTGGGATCGTTCGGATTGTTACAACCTCTAGCAGATGGTTTGAAATTGATTCTAAAAGAACCTATTTCACCAAGTAGTGCTAATTTCTCCCTTTTTAGAATGGCTCCAGTGGCTACATTTATGTTAAGTCTGGTCGCTCGGGCCGTTGTACCTTTTGATTATGGTATGGTATTGTCAGATTCGAACATAGGGCTACTTTATTTGTTTGCCATATCTTCGTTAGGTGTTTATGGAATTATTACAGCAGGTTGGTCTAGTAATTAGGGGGCGGCCGTTCGGTCGCCTATGATACTAGGACCAATAGGTCAAAAATGGGTTTGTGCCGCAGGTGTTGAACGATCTACTCTACACAGGTGTGGGCTTACAGGGCTAGGGCTCATAAAGCCTTTCTTTCATTCTAAAATAGGGCCCTGGTCGGTCACTTTTCCGGGCCGGGATCGATAGATAAGTGGAAGTCATAAAAAAGAGATCTTTCTCTTCGCACCTAAGATCAAGAGGAAGGGTAGCTTGTCAAGCTGGCCTATATAAAATATCTTATTCATTATTTATTATAGAATCTTTTAGAAAGATATCTTTCTAAAGATTCACTGTCTTTTAACCGGCTGTTCTTCTTTGTCAACGCTACTAAGGACCTATGGGTTAGCCTACCCTACTAAAGTATTGTATAGTAGGGTATTGTATAGTAGGCGAGCGAGTTAGCGAAGACGCTTAGGCTAATAGATAAGAGAGCGTCAGTGCGTAGCCTTCATTCTACTACGCTACGCAAAGGTTACGAAGTCACTTAGCTCGACGTTAGGAGAGTCAAGGGGGAAGGCCATACCTACATAGAAGAACCGCTGTTCGCTGACTTTCTAAGGTCTAACCTTTCGCTCCCCTACTGAAAAGGGGCACAAAGCCGCTTTGCACCACTGATAGACTACTTAAGATTCAATTCAAAAGGCCCTACTTAGTTTCGCAAGCCTTTGTCATTGTCAGTCAACTAAGTAGGGCCTGAGGCCCCCTGCGAATCCGTAAATATGAGGAGCATGCCGCAACACAACAAAAGGATGGTCCCCTATGCATTTCATTCTTTCCGGAAGGGAAAAAAAAAAGTACCCCCATCATGGTGAACCTCTCCTTGTGATCGGGATGAGGTAGATGCCTCCCAGCTGGGGGGCGGATCGAATCGGAGTTTCCTTAGGTAGCCACCGACCTACAGTTATCCTTAAACTTCCGTGCTTGGTGGAGAAGAAGCGAACAAAGGTACGCTCGCTTGCTGTCTTGTTCTCTGCCGCGAACTGGGATCGCTCGCCAGCTAGGTCAGATTGAAGCATGAATTTTTGAGAACATATTACCCATATTCGGGGACAAGGGGCGGAACGACCTCTCGATCTGCTTACTGCAGCCCAGGAAGAAAAACGTCGTCTAGGCGTTCCTTGTTGCTCCGATCTCCCCGACGCCTAGGACGTTGTCTGGGCCAAGAGCCATAGTTAATTGCTGTTTCCATTTGGTTGTTTTTTTCTTGTTGTTGATACCGGCAAGACCAGCCAGATGATGTCTGCTGGTTGGTAGTGAGAGGACTCGTAGTACCTGCATACCCAAGGAGGCGCTGATTAAAAAACAATCATTTGATTTTCTTACTCTCCCTTAGCAGCCAGCGGGAAAGGAGTCTATCTATCTGCCTAGCTTTGGTAGATTTCCCCCAACGCAATCCATAGAAATTCCACGAATCCCTTGGTGGATAAGTCCGACGACTCAGCAGCAGTGCGGAATTGAGTTTCTCGTCTGGTGGATCTGATCTTTAGGGGGCAAGACATACCAAAAGGTGCTTTAGTGATCTTTGATGGTCTGAACAAGGAACTCTGTGTGGGGATCCATCTTGTTGTTATTCGCATTGTTTGTTCACCTTGGTCGGAAATAAGGGTGGTTGTTCTGCGCTTTTTATTTAAAGCAAGCAGCTTCATCCTTGATGATGGCCTATGGTGGTGATGAATTCGTTCATCCTGACAATGCGGTACCAGTTTCTCTCACTCGGTCCGGTTACCCTCGGATCATTCCGTCTTATCATAGGCGTATGATTCTGAAGAAGGATGAGAAAGCGGACATGCTGGTGAAGTTTTATTAAAAAAGATTCTCTCTGTCAAAGATCATTACTTTGGCAAAGAAAGAAGGTTGATAAATCAACGTTTTCTAGTAGAAAGAATATCCCCACCCGAGAATATTGACGAGGTGGTGGGGCTGGTTGGTTCGATTAAGGATAACTTTCATCGACTTATCAGTCGCTATGCTCCCTGGATAAAACGTAGACCCCTTCCTTGAACAAGGGTTACGGTTTGAACCAACCTGGAAAGCCTTGCCGACACACTCATTGACGAAAAGGGTGCTACCGATAGGTGGCCTCTTGTGTTTATGTTTGAAACGCTTTCGCTATTGTTTGACAGGTCATTTGCTTCAAGTGTTGTGAATACAACATTAGGGACGAATCTATTTGAGGTACCCTTCGTTAAGAGGGCTCTGTCTCAAGTCTCCTTTGTGACCGGTCAACCGTTAGGCTATTATGGTTATTGGCCTTTGTTCGCGTTCACCCATCATGTTTTGGTGTGGTGGGCTGCGGAACAGGTTAGACCGGGGATCCTGTTCGACAGGTATGCTATATTAGGGGATGATGTTCTCATCACCGATCCACTTGTGGCGGAACAGTACCGGCTAGGCTTACAACGGCTTGGTGTTAAGATATCCACACACAAGTCTTTGATATCCTCAACTGGTGCTGTAGAGTTTGCCAAAGAATTTCTGGTCAAGGATATGAGGGTTAACCTCTCTCCTGTGTCCATGAAAGCTTTATGTGGCTTCCACCACCCCTACGGCCTATTGGCTATACATGAAAAGTAAAAAATCTCACGATTTTTGACTCTCATGTGTATTGGCGGTGCTGGGTATAAGACTCGATCTGTCGCTAAGAGCCCTAAATCGATAAAATGGAAACGGTTTAGGGTCCTTTTTGGCAAGTCTCGCCTTTCAGTGGAATATATTTTAGGTGATGGTTGTCCATTGAATCCCTACCTCCTTGGGAAACTAAAGAGGTATGCTCTCGAGAGGTTGAAGCCTCGGGAGTTACACCGTCCTCCTTTATAACTTTTGGAGTTAGAGGGGATGGCTGACTTCCTGGAGTCTCACTAAAGAATGAACTAGTGAGACTTGCGAAGAAGGAATATCTAAATCTCGGAGACTAGAGAGGTCTTTTTGCTTGAATCTGGAATGGCGGGACTGATTGACGTCACTTCCTTACATCAACAGGAAAGTGCTAAGACCAGTAATGCCCCATTATTCTGCCTAGCCAACAACCTATGCGAATAAGGCGAAAACAGCTTCCTTCTCAGGAAAACAAAGGCATTCGATGCATCTCTAGGGTTCGAACTCCGGGAACACAGAGGTTACAGGACTAAGCCACTACTCAGACAAGATTGAAAGATCAGCGGTTTCGAACATCACCTATGATAATTCAAAACAGCATTTCTCTAATTAAATGACTTGAAAGATAGGTTCTCTTCTCTATATCTGGCAATGGTCAGCATTCTAAAAGAGGAAATCAAGCTGTAACCACTCCTTTCGCGCCGACTTTTGGACACGATGCTATGCTCCCAATGGAGATTATCCGCACGGGTAACTTATCATATGATAAGGCCATGTTTGCAGGATTAGAATATCTCGATGAAGTTAGGATGGATGCGATGCGCTCGAGCATATTTGGGCTCAAAAGGGAAAGGTGACAAAAGTCTAACTCGTATCGTGTGTACTCTTCTTAACTCCTTATTAAACAAATGAAGGGCATTTCTTGAATGGCCGATAGTCCGGTGCCTCGGCTAGCAATGATGATATAGCAGTCGAAGAGGCCACGCTTCTCTTTTCCTACCCACTCTGATTGCTCTCGTAGCCAGTCTTACAGTAAAATGCTATCATTGAATCACTAACCGGTGCTGGAGGAAAAACGGCGGAAAGATCTATATCTAAGAGGAAGTAAGTGCGGGTCCGGTCAAACTGCGCTGGAATAGTAGGACAAGTAGCTCATTGTCGATTCCCATGGGCTGTATTCCGACATACTTTCATTCTCATCAAGGCTGACAGACATGGGTTCTCTCTCCTCGAAGGGTCCAGCATCCTATCCTATTGGGCAAGCCCAGGAACGATAAGAAGAGTGCCCGGAACCACGTTACATACTGCTTACCTAGAATAAGTAGACAGGAAAGAGAAAAGAAGCACCTCTTTCCGACGCTAAGCGCAAAAGGCACTCGAAGGAGTAGTGGGACCAACCATCACTACCATAGGACTATAGTGGTAAATCCTGCCACCTCATACTCATATTTTCCCTCACGTGTCAACAGTAAGGTGCTCTTCCCGGGAAAGCTATTCCTTGAGTTGAGATACTACTGCTTAGATTAGATGGTTAGCTTTGTAGATGCTTTATGGTAGCTCTACCATTTCAAAAGGCGTTCTTGAGTTAGTTTTTTGTCTTGTAGCTACTGTAAGATAAGAAAGGGATCTAATTTCAGTGCCAGTGAGTGAGGAAGCGGGTTAGCTCTCAGGTCTGGGAGTTAAGGGCTAGCCTTACTGACGGAACTACATGAAAGAAAGAAGCAAGGTTTGATTTTAGCATTACCGGACTTCCTGCTAGCACGCCCCACTCCTGACTGCATAAGAAATGAAAACCCAGTACCATCCGAGCTGACTGTTGACAAAGTATAGTATTCAGACATCTGAACCATTTCAGGGAGTTCTTATCCTCAGACAAAAGGAGGCCTAAAGGCAGTTTATTTCCTTAGTGCAATTTTCTCCTTGCCTTACTTATAATAGGGAGAAGGTGTTCTGAAAGCATATCTTTTCTCTGGCCAAAGTTGTATAAATACTGTATTTATACACTACAATCCATAGGGTAACCCTTGGTGAATAACCCTAATGAAGATAATAAGACGCATTAGACAGCTATCGTAAGCCCAACGAAAGAAATCCTCGGTTCATCGTTCACACGATTGCAGGTCTTCGAAGACCTGCAATGGCGATACACGAATTAGAGAAGGGAATAATGTAGCAAAGCGATTCATATCGACTTCATGCTATGCCCTCTTCATCTCTTTCCCACTTAAGGTTAGATAGGGCTAATGCCCACCAAAGGTAAAGGGGCACTATCCTTAATGGTATAGTATAGTACACCCAACGATGCTGATGTCCACGGAAGCTTCGTCTCATTTTAGGATCCGCGTCTTGTAGCCGGCTCTGTTACTCCAGGGATTTTCTCAAAATAGAGATAGTGGAGGACAGGTTTTAGTACGAGGAGTTCGTTCAATTACCGGATTTCTCTATAATAAGAGTGATCCATGGCCTTGAGCCTAGAGTCATAGAAGAATTCCTTTATGCTTCCCATCCATATAGGAAAGAGTCAAGTGGCCGGCAGCTAGTCCTAATCTAGGCACATACGCCGGTTAGAGCAGTGCCTTTTCAAAGCTTAGCTTCTGAGATTCTCTTACTAATAGAAAACAATCTTTCTTTCGGGAAAGTCTTCTGCGCTCTATTAGGCCCAGATCTTCTTGAATAAACTACTGTTTGCCCCTTGGAATGAAGCCTCTTAGGCTGTCTACCTTTGATTCAAGAGTCTCACCTTGGCGATCTACTGAGAAGGTCGTATCCATGGTCTCGACTCGCTCATACCCGGCCCACCTCTCTGAGGGGGACTTCCTTGCTATGCCACCATCCTATTAGCTTAGCTGGTAGTTAATCTATTTACTAGTCTGATGCACACTTGGAAGGCTCTCCTTTATCTTACCAGTCGTGCAGCACTATACACGCGTTTAGGTCTTCTTATCTAAGGCTGATAATTGGGCTTTGGCTTGTACTTGACTTGAATCGATCTTGCCTTGGTGTTGCCCGAAGGGCGAGATTGACCTTTCTCCTCCGTTAACAGACTAGGCTAAGAAAGCATAAAATCCCGATCTTCTCACCACTTTCTCTTTGCTTTGAATAGCTATCCCTTCGTACTCAAGGGATGAAGGAATGGATGCAGACTAAGAAGACTTGAAAATCGGTTCAGATTTAGCATGAATAAAGAAAGGACCTGCAACGGCAGATAATATTTAACGGAATGAAAGAGCTTAAATAGTTACTATGTTTGTTTGGAATCATAGCAGGAAAGACGAGCTAAGCTTGAAACTCCTAGGCAACAAGTCTTTGATTCGATTGATTTTCACTCTTTCGTCCAAAAACTCTAACTAGTCCATCAGCCAAGCCCTTCTGACTCTCCTATTCGTCCAGTTAAGAAAGGAGGCATAGGACCGTGAGGTGCTTTTAGCGAAGCCGGTATTAAGGAAGTTCAGTTTCCTGCCTCTATCTTCTAGTTATGTACCTTATAGCCCGCCTAGTCCCCTTTTGGGAGGAGTAGTGCCAGTAAGGGTAAGACTCTCATATGATCATTCCAGCCATCGATTGAGTTGCAGTCCTTTGCTCAACCAGTTACACGCCTGTTGAATTGGACTTTTTTTCAAGCCCTTCAAGCAGTCTTACAGCCGAGTCTTTCAAAGAGATGTAGACGCATAGGTTAGTGCTTCGCTTTCACTAAAATATTTCCTCCTGTGCTATTTTGGCATATCATCAAATTCCTGTTTTCCAGCCTTTGACTTTGAATCCCTTTCAGTGGGCAAAGTCAATCCATCAGTAAGGGGCGGAGTAAGCACTATTTCAAGTGTTCAAATTGGAAAAGCTCTTTTATCTCCCGCAGGAAGAAGAAATAAAAGAATCTTTTTCAAGCCAGTGATCAAGCTTAGTCAAATAAGGATTTTAGCTCAAAAGCTCCTTCTAAGGCTAGCCATAAAGTGAAAGAGTACTGGGCGCAGGCGAGCTAACAGTCTAGGGGCCCACCTTTTATACCATTAATAGCGTGTCTAACGAGTCTATCCGTCTAAGTCTCAGAGGAGTCGGGGACAGACCGATGTCCTTCCCTTGCAGGCATTTCGTACCTGGGGCAAGCTCCATTTCAGCCAATGCCAGTCTTAGTTCTTCTCCGGAGGTTTAACATAGATTGATTACCTGGGGAGCCTCTAGTCTCTAGCCCTGTACAAGTATAGGGTCTTTCAGGCTTTATGTACTATATTAGCGTATTACCAGTTGCCTTCCCCACCCTACGGACCGACATGACCTTCAAAATAATCAAGGTAAATGCCGGAGAAAAGCTTCTTATTGGGATCAAAGGCAAACCTTGTCCTTTCAGGCCAAAGAGTGCCCTGATTCCATTGTTCACCTCTAGAGTTCACAAACTCGACCAGGTGTCGGAAAGCGGCTAACTCGAACGTTTGAGCAGGAAAAGGAGACCTAATCTTGCCCAAATGATCCTTGTTAAAAGCTTTCCACAGATGGTGGAGTGAACAAGAAAAGAAGAGGGTCAAGCTTTTCCAGCAGTCAAGCCAGATGCGGATTGAATAGCTGCGCTTACTCCTTCAACCCCGACGGATTTGCGCTAATGCGGATTAACGGATTCGATAGCGCCGTTTTCTTCCTTTACACAAGGCCATGCCTTTTATACGACAGGACCAATGGCAACTGATGAAACAAGATAAAATGCTATTGAACCACACTCACTAATTTGCCTATCCGGTTCTATAGATTAGACTGCCAAGGTGTCTTGCTCAAAGCTTAAAGGCAAAGATCACATTCCTACTGTCAAGCTAAAGGCGAAAGAAGTTGCTTAGCTTAAAAGCTCCTCTTCATAGACACATGGGCGAAAAGAAAAAAGGATTTAGGTTCAAATCAATCTCCCCTTCGAACTTCGGATTCGTTCAAAGAGACAGAGTGGTACTTGCTATTTCTTTCTCCCTCTCGCCACGTGAAAGCTATAGAAGTACCATATTTTCCTTTCACTGCGCTAATGATAGGAAAGAAAAGTCTCCTCTTCGTGTTCATGCCCCACGGTCTCAAAGAGTGGACTAAAAGAGCGGATATTCCCCTAATAGCTCCTTCTATCAAAGAGCCAAAGAGGGCATTCTTTGGCCTTCCCTTCGGGAGTCCGGTATGCCTTGGATCTTGATATCTGGTATTTGAGCCCGATCGAGCCCTGTGGCTTAAGCAAGGCACTTTTCCCTATAGAACGACATTTATGTATCGGGCATTTTTCTAACCTTGCCAAGAGTGCTTTGAGCTTTTCTTTCTTTGGTGTCAAAGAAGCAAATTCTAAGTCCTGATACTAAGAGGTAAGAAATCCGGTTCTTGTCTTCCTTTCCGTGTAAGGGCAGCTTTCCTAGCTTTTCTAGTCTGAAACCCGGTCATATCCTCACCCTTCGGTCGAATCCTGCTTATGACATGGCAAGAGTGTTAGACCGATGTCTTAGGGTCATTCTCAGTAGCCATACGGAATCGGAACCAATGCCTTCTAGCAGCCCTACGGATGAGCCGGATACCCCAAAAGGTAATCTAGAAGAAAGACGTTCCGCGGCAAGCTATCTAATGTCATGTCAAAGCTGAAAAGAGAAGAGCCAAAGATGGCATGGAGGTCTCGACGAGCCTTCCCCAGCGTCGGGAGGTAAATAAACCTCTCTTTAAGCAGCAAAACAAGAGTTGCGATGGGCTCAGGAGTTTACAAGCTTGTTTGATAGAACAAGGAAGCAGCCCATTTGAAAGGGCCTTTGGTACCTAGAAAGAATCCCCAATTCCCCGGCTACAGAGCATGCCACTATGCTTGACACATGCAATTGCTTTCTTTGGCACTGTAGTTAGTGACTTGTCTCCCCTCGCCCTCGGTGACCTACCTGGAGAGCTAACTGCCAAGAAGCAACAACTACTTTTATTCTTCTTCACCGCTAACTATTCGTTCTGAGTCGGCAAGAGCTATCAGAGTTTATGAAAGCATTCTCCCCTAGGAGAGGGGCATTCGTTAGCTAATTCTAGCCCTTTTGATTCTTTTTTTATATTTCTAGTCTTTGAAAGAACGGATTTTCGCTAGCTTAGAATAAATAAGCCGGGAACCCCAAAAGAAAAGAATTTTTATCTGGAAGTGACTTCGATAATACCTTTCCAAGACTCACTCGCTTCTTTAAGCCATGCCCTTACTTGACTCCCAGAAGAATTCAATTTCCTATTGGTCCTGCCTTTCGGATATGATCATAGCGAAGGTAGTCAGCGGGAGCTGCTGTCGGTATTGGTACTCTCGTTTCCTTTGGAATGCTTTGCTTTCTTTTCGATCTTATTACCTAAAATAAATTATTCTACGATCGGAGAAGAGGTTGCAGAGCCTCTCTAAAGAGAGTTCTTTCGCTCCACATTCATGCCTTTCAGTTTAAGAAAAAAGGTAAATTCAATCATTCCCAGCTTGGATCTTCGAACTGCTAAAAACGACTATCAAAGCCCTTCCTATAGAAGAGCTAAGAAGGTACGTTCTTATCTGGCGGAAGGTGTTCTTTCCTAGTGGGATGATTTAGTCAGGGCAAAGGATGAAATGAAGAAGAGTTAGATTAAGGTTCGGTATTTTACTCCGGGGACTACGTGATCTATTGTCTCTATTGGGTACTTTTTCTTTCGTCCCTGACACCCTTTCTTCTCCTCCCTCACCCTCACTTCCCCCTGTCTATATATATCTCTTTCTTGTTGACAGTGACATCAGAGTGACAGGGGAAAGCATGTAAAGGAAAAGTGAAATGGTAGCTACTTCTTCCCTTTCCGGTCGGTCTGGTGTCATTTCTCTTCACATCCCTCCATTTGAATCTCTACTCTGTTTTGGCTACAGACTGTTCGCGCTAAGACAGCGATGATGCCCGGGCTAGTGTAACTGATCTCGCTACAAAATCAATATCGTCAGTTATATGGTTGCTTCATCCAATAGAGGTTAAGGTTCAGAATGTCCTACCTTCCCTCAGAGGGGATCACTCATCAATCTACTGTTATCCCCAAGACCTGCTGTTAGACTTCATCTTCTCTTCTTCTTTGTGAGACTTTCTGTTAACCTTTCTTCTATTCTGTTTTTCAAGGCGATACCGAAGAGAATAACTCAAGGGCACTGGCTACTCCATCAACTCCATTTCGTTGCGTAAGTGAGGATGCCAGTCATCATAGTCTGAACTTGAAATCTTTCCCTGGCTTGAGAGGTTTCAGGTTAAGCAGGGGATCAAGACTCTAATGCTTTCATTCCTTCAGCTTCAGATAGGTGATGGGCTCATTTCCTTTCTTTTTCTTATAGTGCGGTGCTTTTCCCTCTAAGCTGGAACAAGGGCTTTCAGAGGACTTTCCCTCTTGTCGAGTGGCATTCTGCTCCCTTTTCTTCCTTCTTTTCCGTTGTCGGTCCTCTTCCTTACCATCAAGCAAGGGTCAAGCTGATCGTGGGAATTTAATTCATTCAATGACCAAGTTTCTCTAACGAAAAGAGCTCTTGAAACTTCTTTGAATGCCCCATTCCATTTCCGGGATCTCAAGTTCTGAGGCTCTCTAGTAGGGGCTTTCTACTGAGGATTTCTTATTATGCAAAATAGCCCCTATCAATACGAAGCTGCGAGGAAGCCTTCTGAAGACTCTGTCTCGGTTGATGCGCCTGCTAATAAGAAAGAAGATTTCCTTTATAAATTCTATTTTTATATTTGAGGAGAGATTCCTTGGCAGTATCCTCTAGTCTTAGCAGCTACCCTTCCCATTCCTCTAGCTCTCATTTCGCGCATGCGCTTTGCGCTCTTGGCTTAACAACATCAAAGAGGAATCGAACCTCTTCCAGTTCTGTTCAAACTCTAATCCATTTGATGTCCCCCGCCCTCCTCCTCCTCCATTATCATTATCTCGTTTTCCTCCTCCCTTTTGAATAACTAAATGAACCAGCAGTAAGACCAAACTGATAGTGAGCAGCATAAACAAGATAAGTTCAAGAGGGCTGGGGATGTTGATAGGAGCGGGTGGGTCGAGGGGTGTTGTAAGGCATACACATACACCAGCCCTACCTCTACCTAAGGTAAAGTCCATTGGGGCTCGCCCCCAATTGTTAGCTATGACACTTAAAAAGAGGAAAAGGGAGCTTAACGTATTTAACGAAAGACCACCTAAAATGGTTTTTACAAGTAAAAGTAGAGTGGACCCATCATTCAAACCCGGGGGGATGATCAAATACCAAAAAATTCCATAAAAAATTAGAACGAGTAAAAAAAGAAGGGAATTTGGTTCCTTGCCTTGGGGCAGGATTCCCAAGGGGGTAAGACTTACGGCTTTCCACCCGATTTCAAGTTTGTTTGCGGTACCCCACCCAGTAATAATATAATTTCATAGCCATGAGAAGGTATTTATTAATTTATTAATAATAGATAGAACAAAAAGAGTATATATAGCATATATAAGATCTTAAGCTTGACCTAAAAAGACACTCTCCATAACAGCAGACTTTTTACTACTAGTTGAATAAAATTTCTTCAAGTTGAACAAATAAGACTGAAATCTTCTATGACATGCTTTGATGGCATTCATAATAATATTAAAGAATTTCATTTGCTTTGGTTCATTTTTTAACTGCTCCCCCCAACAAGAGGAAAGACTGACTACGAGCTAACTAATCGAATGGAATGGAACTGTCTTTTATGAAAAGAAAAGCGGAGGCCCTTGCTAGCATTGTGCTTTGGAATCGATTCTTTATCAATGGCCCACCCTTTCTTTGAACCTTGTCAATGATCGAACTTAAAGATATGAACTGAGTGCCATTTGATGAGTAACTGAGAACAAGGGAGAGGGATATGGAAAGGATGAAGTAATGAAAGACGAAGTCATTGCTAGTAGTAACGACTTGTCACGATCCATTGGTTCATATAAAATCCATGTCCTAGGTGTATCAAAAAACATTCTTTTCGCTAAGCGTATATAATAAAATAGAGTGAAAGGTCCACCCCGAAAGGGGGTACTAACTAACAGCTGAGTCCTCTCCGAACCGCAGGAGATAGTTGCCCATCATACGGCTCACCAACTTCACTTGCCTCTATGGGAGACTCGCTCCGGGCAGGTTCGGATTACAATACACGGCTCTACGAAGGAAAGGGTTGGTGGGTTAGGAACGTTTTCAATATGATTCTTTTTCCGTATTTGTTCGATGAAAAATGCAAGACGAAAAAGGAACCCATCTTTTCGACTGGGAAATGCGAGTCTGTTTTGTCCTCCATCCCTCTCTATCAAAATGATCAGGAAGGCGAGCTTGCTTCTTATTCTCGTGTTCGATCTCTTCCATCTCTGCCCCGCTCGTTGTCACCTATGTTGAAGAAAGGGAACCCTGTAGAGAATGAGGAGGGGCCCAGGATCTTCCTCTCAACAGTGCTTCTCGGGGCTCCTCCCCCCCCCTGAATAAGTACCCGTTAGCCTGGGGATAGGGAAAAAGGATGGAAGCCAAGCCCCCTTCACTCTGCCAGGGACTGGACAGGGGTTAGCTCTGTAAATGTGTAGAGCCGAGTGTAGTGTGGTGTAGTAGTTGGCACTTCTAGGCCCCTTCCCGGCTACTGGACCATTCCAGTGCTTTGGGTACTACGGACCCTCTGCCATCCATTGCAGCAGAGCCGTTTCATGAGCGGGGGGCTAAGCGCAGTTCTTTGAATCAAACGTTGAATGAAATCGATTCTTTTTTAGATATCAAAATCTAAATCGGATAGGATAGATGGATGGATCTATCTTTCTATTAATATATGACTAAAAAAAAATGGATTTCTATAGTTAAGTAGCGTAGCAAGAAGCCCCAAATCCTTGATTTGGCCAGGAAAGACTGCACTGCTTGGGGCCCAGGAAGCGAAGGGAATGAGCTCGGCTGCTTATCCTCCACACTTCTTTTTTTTCTCCGTGCCCCTTTCGCATGCGCTTCGCGCGCCATTGGCGCTTTGCTCTCCTCTTATTCTTCATTGGACGGTTCGGATGGACTTCGCCGTTCTTTCCCAACAAAAATATAAAAGGCTGTATCACATCGAGATGTCGATTCGTTTTCCGCCCCCAATGAGATGGGGAATTTGTAACCCCCTATTTTGACTTTTGTTTGGACCCTTCATCTTTCTGAATGGAGGCCCGGCTCGCGTCGTTCCAACAACCGGCGGGGAGCACCTCAGTATACGATCGCGCGCAGTAACTGGGAGTCCTTTTTTTTTACACCTAAGGCCAACTTCAATTCACCAAACCAAGGTTCATCTCGTGTAGTGATTGTGGACTCGTACAAGGATATTGAGTAGACGGTTGATGTTTCAGACTCGACCCTATCTTTCGTAGCATGCATTCCCATCGGTGTCGCAACTGATTCGGTAAGCTACGTGTCCGGTGCACGGAGAACTGCCTTCGGTCCCCCACCCCAAACTGACTCGTGGCAACCTTCCGGCCGCCCAACAACCTATAACGCTAGTCACTACTCCCACTGGGGCTAGGAAGTAAGCCCCACAACCCAAAGCGGCGAAGAACAAATAGAATTTGCTACAAAAGCCGGCTAACGGGGGTATTCCTACGTATGAGAACATAGTAATGGAGAAGGTTATAGCCGAAATAGGATTCGTTTTGGCTAGAGCGCCCAAATCTGCTATATATTTGACACGGGTTTGCCGTAATGCTAAAACTATGGCGAATGCATCTATCGTCATTAATGCATAAATAAAGATACCAATTAGTAGTGATTGAATTCCTTCTATGGTTCCACATGAGAAACCAGTACGAATATAACCTACATGTCCAATTGAACTATGAGCTAGAGGTCTTTTGACTTTCGTTTGGGCCATGGCGGCCAGTGCTCCTAAAATCATAGAAGCAATGCTGCAGAAACAGAAGATTTGTTGCAATGTAGCTCCATAGGAACCATAAATAGAAACACGTGAAATATTAGCAAAAATAGAAATTTTAGGCGCAATAGAAAGGAATGCTGTAACCGGGGTGGGTGAACCCTCATAGATATCAGGTGCCCACATATATAGAGTCAAAAGAGATATGGAGTCCGAAGGGGAGGGGGGGTTTCTTCGGGGCTCGAGAGATGGAATAGATAGGGCCCAAAAAGTGTTGAATTCGCCGCTGGGGAATTCATTCACACGAAAGGGAACGAAGAATTCTCGACGAAAAAAAAGTGCTCTCTGAACCGAACGTGAAAGTAGTTTTCCATCAGACGGCTGTTCCCGTAACTCCACTCTCCACTTGGATTATATATCCAAAAAGGTCCGCTCTTGGCCATTCCACACGCTGCCTAGCAGAGGCGTGGTTATCTCAAGTGGATTCTCTCTTTTTTAGTAGATGCCGAACCTGCTGCCCCATTGACTAAGAAGGGGGCGGACGCACAACATGGACCCCTTCCTTTCTGTTGTTGCCAGCGCTTTCCCGGGCCGAGATATAAAGGGCAGGCAACGAAGGCTGCTATCCCAATAGGCCAGCGGGCGGAACGAGGAGAGGGCCCGGCAATCATACCACCGCGGTCGGGTCGAAAAAGCGTGTTCCCTTCAGATAACACGCACCGTAGGCCATCCTCGGCCTTCTTCGTTTTCGATGAAAAAGAAAAAAAATGGAGAGAGAAAGAGCAGATGGATCCTATCCCCTATATCGAACACTAAATCCTATCTCTTGATAGAAAGATCTTCGTCAAATACCGGACTTTGCCTTTTTTTTAGGAAACTCATATCCAAGGCAGCTTACCACAAGCACCCCACCCCATACGACTAGTTGGGGTTCGCCTTTTTAATCAAACAATAAGGAAGGAGTGACGCTGACTGAATCCAATCCATAAACCCGGAAACGAAACCAAGTTCGTTCCCTTTCGTCAAGTAGGTAAAGCAGGCATACGATACGAGCCCACTTTTGCTTTGCCTTAGACTATATTGGAACAAAGCAAAGAAGGAGGCGGAATGGAGAAAGGACAAGGGCGGTCTTGCTTGGCGCAAAGGCTGCTGGTTCGGGGGTAGGGTACTAAAGGTCCTCGGACTTCCAGGCGGTTTTTCTTTTGGACAGCTGTTCACCGTTGGATCTCGCCAATACAGCCCCCTATTGTTTTCGTTACCGAGATATCTTTTTTTTTCATTGTTCCCAGGGATTTTTTGGGTAATCCGCTCCCATGCTGCAAACAGTCAAATCTGAACTAAACCTTGTCGCTCTTCTTTCCTCGCGGGCAGGAAGCGCACCAGCAGCGTGCGTTGCGTGATTCAACTGTGTTTTTTGCACTTGACTGGGTGGACAGTTGACCGGAAGAGAACTTCGATTCGCCCGGCCAGCTGGCGGGCGGCGTGCTTATCTTGTGTGACAACACTACAGAGCGAGTGGCTCTTCTAGGCGGGCAGCTGTGTGACAACACTACAGAGAAAGCGGCGCTTTCGTTTAACATGCTATGGTCTCAACGCCCTTACGAGATAGTGATGAGTTTCACGCGCTCTAAGCCTGGCCCGCGCGCGGTTAGGAAGATTGGCCGCAATCTGAGCGGTACCACCCACCCTACCCTACCACCTATAGGCGGCCGTCCGTTCTACAGCCGCCCGAAAAGGAACTGCAGTGATCTTGAATAGGGATCCTACAGCGATAGATAGAATCCCCAAAAAAATACCACTAGATCGAGCACCAGTGATTTCGTATCCGGTCAAAATCTTGGCTAATTGATCGAAGTGGGTAGCTCCAGTAGACCCATAGATCATGGAACAAATAGGGTGGGTAGGCCCAACCACCACACTACACGTATAGACGCGAACCCCCCTCGTTACCGTACGTGCGACTCTCACCGCATACGGCTCGCACAAAGACTCCTAAATCCATCCCGAGCCTTTTCTTCCACCTATCCTCTCCAATCCTATCCTCGATCAAACTAGCGTTCCCCAGGCGCTATAAAATGGGGGTCTTTCCTTCGCCTATCGTATGTCTCGGCTTGGCTTCGTCCAGAACCAAGGAGGCATTCTGGCGGGCGCGTGCGTGTAGGAAGGCCGACCACTACATAAGCTAAAAGACTACGACGACTACAACGGAAGCGACTCGCTTCTATTCTCGTTGGGATTGGATATCTCTGGGGAATCCATAGATCATAGTAGTTCGCCAACCTCTCTAACTAACATACGATACAATTTAACTTCATGGCACGGCAAAAAATAAAGAGCTTCGCTCGGTGGGCCTTCCAGCGCTGACGAATGCCTCCTTTCTCTTCTCTGAAGTCTACAACAAACAAGTGGGAGAGGCAGGATTCGAACCTACGTAGAAAAACTTCAACAGATTTACAGTCTGTCGCTTTTGACCACTCGGCCACTCTCCCCTTCCCGGGCCGAGGCCCCCGGTTCTAAGAAGGAGGGCAAAAAACCTGAAAGAAAGCTTATTGATTTGGGGAACTAATACTATTTTTTAGCTTAGCTAGCGTTCCGCTAGTCATTTAGTAAGTTCAGAACAATCTCTGTACAAAGGGCAAAGCTTCTACGACAGCTCCGCCCTAGTAGCTTCTGGCGAAGCTGCTGCGAGTTCATGAGCAAGTGAATGAATGAACGAGCCATGTTCCTCAACTAAAAAAGGGAGTAAGAAATAGAAAAAAAATAAACAATAAACTTCCCACTTTTGATGTCCCACGATT